GAATTAATGACTTGGACTGGGTATTAACGGTCAATCTCCGGTAGAAGGTTCCGTCGGAACAATTATTTATTTCAGGTACCTCTTAAATAAAAAAAAAAAAAAAGAGAGAGAAAATGTGGGGAGAAATGACAAGAAGATATTGGAACATGAATTTTGAAGAGATGATGAAAGCAGGAGTTCATTTTGGCCATGGTACTAGGAAATGGAATCCTAGAATGGCACCTTACATCTCTTCAAAGCGTAAAGGTATTCATATTACAAATCTTACTCGAACTGCTCGTTTTTTGTCAGAAGCCTGCGATTTAGTTTTTGATGCAGCAAGTATAGGAAAACGCTTCTTAATAGTTGGTACCAAAAATAAAGCAGCCAATTTAGTAGCATCAGCTGCAATAAGGGCTCGGTGTCATTATGTTAATAAAAAATGGCTCGGTGGTATGTTAACGAATTGGTCCACTACAGAAATGAGACTTCATAGGTTCAGGAACTTGAAATCGGAACAAAATACGGGGAAACTCAACTGTCTCCCGAAAAGAGATGTAGCAATGTTGAAGAGGCAATTATCTCACTTGCAAACCTATCTGGGCGGGATCAAATATATGACGGGGTTACCCGATATTGTAATCATCGTTGATCAGCAAGAAGAATATACGGCTCTTCGAGAATGTCTCACTTTGGGGATTCCAACAATTTGTTTAATCGATACAAATTGTGACCCGGATCTCGCAAATATTCCGATTCCAGCGAACGATGACGCTATAGCTTCAATCCGATTGATTCTTAACAAATTAGTATCCGCAATTTGTGAGGGCGGTTCTAGCTATATAAGAAATTGTTGATTAATAATAGGATAAGTCAATGACTTTGGAAACTCCATAAATTGATTGAATCGGTTACTATCCCTGAGTCTCAAAAAAGAGATCAAAATCACTGGGGATATTATGTGATCACTTGGGATCCGAAATATACGATTGATTCAAAGTAGACGAGTTGAGAAAGAGATACGAGATGGCTGAATCAAAATAATTCCTTTTTAAGTTCTATTTATGTCAGAGGGCAATATGAATGTTTTACCCTGTTCCATCAACTCACTAAAAGTGTTATACGATATATCCGATGTGGAAGTAGGCCAACATTTTTATTGGCAAATAGGGGGTTTCCAAGTCCATGCCCAAGTACTTATCACTTCTTGGGTTGTAATTGCTATCTTATTAGGTTCAGCCACTATAGCTGTTCGGAATCCACAAACCATTCCAACCGACGGTCAGAATTTCTTCGAATATGTCCTCGAATTCATTCGAGACTTGAGCAAAACTCAGATTGGAGAAGAATATGGTCCTTGGGTTCCCTTTATTGGAACTATGTTCCTATTTATTTTTGTTTCTAACTGGTCAGGTGCCCTTTTACCCCGGAAAATCATACAGTTACCGCATGGAGAGTTAGCTGCACCCACGAATGATATAAATACTACTGTTGCTTTAGCTTTACCTACGTCAGTGGCATATTTCTATGCGGGTCTTACCAAAAAAGGATTGGGTTATTTCGGTAAATACATTCAACCAACTCCAATACTTTTACCAATTAACATCCTAGAAGATTTCACAAAACCCTTATCACTTAGTTTTCGACTTTTCGGGAATATATTAGCGGATGAATTAGTAGTTGTTGTTCTTGTTTCTTTAGTACCTTCGGTGGTTCCTATACCTGTCATGTTCCTTGGATTATTCACAAGCGGGATTCAGGCTCTTATTTTTGCAACTTTAGCCGCAGCTTATATAGGTGAATCCATGGAGGGTCATCATTGACTAGCTTCCGGAATGGTCTTAAAAAAAAGCTTATCCCAACTCATACCGGTATATACGATCTAGAATAGGAGCAAAAAAAAAATGTATGATATTAGAGAATTAAAAAAAAGTAAGGGGGGTCGAGCTGGGTATATGTAAGGGCTCTAAGCCAATCCCTGTATATGTTTCGAAGAATGATTCTAGAATCCGGTTCAATAGAAGATACGGATGGTTTACGTTATTAAAGAAACAATGTATATGTGATATTAGATATTCACTAGTTATATATGGGCTATCCATATATATTATTTCCCATCCCACTGAATTTAGACGGATTCCAATGCAAGCCCTTCCGTTTTATCTGTGACTGTGGATTGAATGAATAAACAAATGAAGTCAAGCATGCATATAGAAGAGAAAGAGCGAAGAATTGAAAGAGTGGAATGGTTCGGAACAAAGAAATGGAAGAACTGGAACCGTATAGATTTACAAAGACTCCACGGATAGGAACTAAAAACGAGATATCGAAGTAGCTCTGATGATTCAGTAATATTATTATTTCAATTCAGAGTTCTTAGTTCTTTTTTTTTTTTTTCGGATAGATCTTAAGTGATGGAATAATGAAGTAATAATTCATCGGTTGATTGTATCATTAACCATTTCTTTTTTTTGGTGCGAGGAACTTAATATGAATCCATTGATTTCTGCCGCTTCCGTTA